TTTATTATTGATAGGAATTTTCTTGTTAAGACCCTATGAATCAATTGAAACCTCAGATTCATACTAGAACCACGATGATTCAATAAAACCTTCAAGCTAAGTCCAAGATTCCCTGAGTAAGAACCATTGGATCATCATTTATTCAACGAGTAGAATCGATATAATGACTAAAACTAGAAAGAAAAGTTTGTGTTTTGAGCAAAATAAAAGCAGAAATGGGAATTTGAAAGAAGAAAAGGTTTTCAATTTTAAATTGAAAACCTTTTCTTTGGAAAATTTTTAGGAATCCGGCCACGAGGTCTGAATATTAAGTATGAATCATAATTCAAATACTTCGTGATCTATTTCATATATTCCGTGCTCCAGATACTAGAAGAATATCCGACGGGGTGAAACCATCTTTATCAAGACGACAGACCCATTCTCTGTACTCTCAATAGGATCAATTATAACAAGTCACACACTCATATTCCGGAAATACAGAAACACAAAAATTTCGCGGTCGAACTACCAAAAAAATGAGCTAAAATAAAAATGAAAAGCCGAGACCTAAATGCATCATTTTTTTATTTGTATTTAAAAGCTAGTATTTTGTAGTTCTTATGAATCTAATTCAGTGAAATTCCGTCCAGTAAAACGGAAGAATTATAAATCTCCAAAATAATAGATAGGAATATCGCAAACAGAGCCATTGCGACACCCATCAAAGGAGTAGTTCCCCATCCAGGAGCTACTTTACCATATTCCGAATTCAATGGTTTCAATAAATCCCCTACACCCGTCCGTCTTGGACTAGATCTAGAACTCCCTTCAACTGTTTGTGTAGCCATAAATCCTATTTTGTATTCATTGAGATCTGTTGACTTTGTATACCATTCCGTTGTAAATAAACGATCTTATCATAGATCCATTGTGGTCTTGAAATTTTAGAATAATGGAAACAGCAACCCTAGTCGCCATCTCTATATCTGGTTTACTTGTAAGTTTTACTGGGTACGCCTTATATATTGCTTTTGGGCAACCCTCTCAACAACTAAGAGATCCATTCGAAGAACACGGGGATTAGAAGTAACGAGCCTCCCAATATTGGGAGGCTCGTTACTTCAATTGAAATAATGAAAAATCATTTCATTTTTTTAGTTGGAACTTTAGGTGGTTCGCGAAAAAAGATAGCGAAAAAAATGATCCCGAGAGTCGAGACTAAGAGAAATGTATAAACCAATGCTTCCATAAATTTGATCGTGGTTTTCAATTATAGCTTCCATACCTGGTTATTGGGGATCATCTCCCGGATAAAAAAAAGAATCAAAGAAAAGGCGAAAGGGCGCCGATTTAAATCCAGATTTCTACGGCACCTTATGTAAAATCACAACGAGAAAATCGAAGCGAGAAGCAAAAAATAACAGAACAATGCTGCATCAGACTCCCTGTTTTCTTGTAGTTGGATCTCCAAGTTTTTGGAATGTTCCAAATTCCACTTGAGCATCCAAATCTGGGTCAATACCAGCAAAAACATCTCTGAACAGGGTTCTAGCACCATGCCAAATGTGCCCGAAGAAGAAGAGCAGAGCAAAGGAAGCATGTCCAAAAGTAAACCAACCTCTTGGACTGCTACGAAAAACACCATCAGATTTCAAAGTAGCACGATCTAATTCAAAAATTTCACCCAATTGAGCACGTCTAGCATATTTTTTCACAGCCGCAGGATCGCTATAACTCACTCCATTCAGTTCGCCACCATAGAATTCAACAGTTACACCTACTTGTTCGACACTATATTTTGATTCTGCCCTTCTAAAAGGAACATCCGCTCTAACAATTCCATCGCCGTCTACCAAAACAACAGGAAATGTTTCAAAAAAAGTAGGCATACGACGTACAAAAAGTTCACGTCCTTCTTTATCTCTAAAGATAGGATGTCCTAACCATCCGACAGCTATTCCATCTCCATTATCCATTGAACCCGCTCTGAATAATCCTCCTTTCGCCGGATTGTTTCCGATGTAATCATAAAAAGCTAATTTTTCAGGAATTTTAGACCAAGCCTCTGATAAATTTTGATTTTCGGCTAGTCCAGCGCTAACTCTTCGATATATTTCTTGCTGAAAGTATCCCTGATCCCATTGATAACGGGTGGGACCAAATAATTCGATGGGAGTAGTTGCTGAACCATACCACATAGTTCCAGCAACAACAAAAGCTGCAAAAAAGACAGCAGCGATACTGCTGGAAAGAACAGTTTCAATATTGCCCATACGTAATCCTTTATATAAACGTTGGGGTGGGCGGACACTAAGATGGAATAAGCCTGCTAATATGCCCAATGTCCCTGCTGCAATATGATGCGAGGCTATTCCTCCTGGAACAAAAGGATCAAAACCTTCCACACCCCACGCGGGATTTACAGATTGTACCTTTCCAGTTAGTCCATATGGGTCGGACACCCATATTCCTGGACCATACAATCCTGTTACATGAAATGCGCCAAAGCCAAAGCAAGCCACTCCTGAGAGAAATAAATGAATTCCAAAGATCTTAGGTAAATCCAAAGAAGGTTTTCCTGTACGTTCATCACCAAATATTTCTAGATCCCAATACACCCAATGCCAGATAGCTGCCAAAAAACACAAGCCAGAAAACACAATATGTGCCCCGGCTACGCCTTCGTAACTCCAAATACCCGGATTCGTTATCGTCCCTCCTGCAATACTCCAACCACCCCATGAATTGGTTATTCCTAAACGAGTCATGAAGGGTATAACGAACATACCTTGTCTCCACATTGGATCAAGAACTGGGTCGGAGGGATCAAAAACAGCTAGTTCATATAGAGCCATTGAACCCGCCCAACCAGCAACCAGAGCTGTATGCATTATATGGACAGAAAGCAACCGACCGGGATCATTCAATACGACAGTATGAACACGATACCAAGGCAAACCCATGGTAATACCCCTTTATCAACAAAAATAGACACTATGTAACTTTATTGCATTGAAAAAACTATGCTATGGACCCCCCCACCTTTTTCAATGGATTATCTCGGAAAAAGGATTACTATTTGTTCTATTTTTTTTAGTAAAAATGGAATAATTCGGTTCATAAGAAAAAAGAGAAGCAGATATATTCTATACTCGATAAGTCCCAATACGCAATGGGGGTTGGTTCCCCTTTCTCTGAGTGAATGCATCCATATTTAGTCATCTATCTATTCGTAAGATTTTTTCTTTATTCATTTCGTTTTCCTTTATTTTTATTTTATGAACTTATTCAATCTATGTAGAAAATATGATGATAAAGATGATGATAAAGCTAATATTATTAAAATAATAAGCCCATTATTACGTTTCCACATCAAAGTGAAATAGAGTACTTAATTCTTTTTTCTTTCCGTTTATGCCTATTGGTGTTCCAAAAGTGCCTTTTCGAACTCGCAGAAATCGAAATCCAAATTGGATTGACATATAGTGCGCCCTGTCAGATATATTGGGTCATATGGGATTTCCCCATTCTCTCCCCCGATCGAGATATCCTCTCCTTCGCAAAAAAAAAGCGATTGAATCATCAAAAATTTGTAACGTGAAGTAAAATGAAATGCAATTAGATCCATTTTGTGAAGAGGTATCCAGATTAATATTAGCAATTAAAAAAATTTATGGTAGACTTGGCTTTGGCTGGACCAATCAGATGCGGTATCCAGGCTCCGTTTAGAAAAACCCAATTGGTAACCTATTTATTATTAGTACTTATATCATAAGATATCATAAACGATTCTATATTAGAAATTTATTCTAAATAGCAGTGATCTCAAACAGTTAATCAATCGAATAATAAATATGATGGGTACGTCAAATATTTGTCGGAAGACATAAAAGAAATTTATTGAAAAATTGAAAAAAGGGGAAGTCATAGCAAAAAAAAGACGTGGTATTGGGGTCATTTGTCCTATATGTGCAAATAAAAATCGGGCGGATCCTTACTCGGAGTAGAGCATAAACCTAAAAAATTGAAGAAGCCCGTTCAGAAACAAGAAAATGACATCGTTATTTTTGTATTGGATCCCGATGAAAAAATACATCAATGAAAAGTTAGTTTGATACGTTTAGTGAATTTTTTTATTCTAATATTATAGATATTATAGAAAAACCGGCCAAATTCATCGTTCTTGAAAAATGAAAGAGAAGCCCCTTCGTCTTTGTTAGAAAGAGTCTGATAAAAAAAAAGAAAGAGGGCTGGAATCTACACATTGATTTTTTTTTCGCAAGGTTTGTTGAACCGTATGCATCAAAAGGTGCCCGTACGGCTCCTAAGGGATATAATTTTATCCTAATCAACCGACTTTATCAAGACAGATTAATTTTTTTAGGCCAAGTGATTACTAACGGTATTTCGAATCAACTTATTGCTCTTATGCTATATCTCACTTCGAAGAGTGAGACCAAGGATATCTATTTGCTTATAAACACTCCCGGCGGATGGGTAACACCTGGGATAGCTATTTATGATACTATGCAATTTGTACGACCAGATATACAGACAATATGTGTGGGATTAGGCGCCTCAATGGGGTCTATTGTTCTGGTCGGAGGAGAAATTACCAAACGTATAGCATTCCCTCACGCTTGGCGCCAATGAGTTTTTTATTTGAGAGAAAAAGAAGACTATGCCTTCGCCATATGAATTATTAATATTAAGTAATATTAGCATGGCACCTTGAATTCGATATGAAAAATTTTTATTGTTTTTCAAAATATTAGATTATGTATCGAAAGAGTAGTATGAGATAAAGGAGGGGTATTTCCGATTTTATCTTACCTATCGTAGCGTAGGTCGATTTCAGCGTCACAAACCTTTTTCACACCGACACAATATTTATGTTATCAAAGAGTACGAAAATAAAAAAAAAAAAAAGAAGATTCTTTTTTCTTTATTCTTTTATTTGAAAAAAAAAAAGAAACTTTGGGATTGCTGAATCACAGACGAAATAAATATATAAAGCAACGGGACCATCATAGTATTTTTGAACTCCTCCGAAAAAAAGAAGGGTGGTAATTGGATCATTTACCGATCTGGGTATAATAGACCCCACATTTTCTCTTTCTTCGATGAAAGGTAAAAAATGAATTCCATTGTAGAGCCGTATGCAATGCGAAAAAAATGCCCGTACGGTTGTTCAATTGTTCAATTCTATCTTTTTCTTATTTTTTATCTCTTCGCCTTACCTCATCGTGCGAAATACAGGAACCTTTCATTGTGTTATATTATATGATCAGGGTAATGATCCATGAACCTGCTGCCGGTTTTTATGAGGCACAAACGTCAGAACTTATCATGGAAGCGAAAGAACTACTGAGAGTGCGCGAAATCCTTACAAGAATTTATGCACAAAAAACGGGCAACCCTTTCTGGGTTGTAGCCGAAGACTTGGAAAGGGATACTTTTATGTCAGCAAAAGAAGCCCAAGCTCATGGAATTGTTGATGTTGTAGCGGTTGCATAAAAAATAGCAGTGATTTCGCGCAAATGCATGATTTAAGATTTTATCTTCTTACTTCTTAAGGATTTAATATTCTATTAATTAAATAATTAAAATATATTAATTAAATAATTAAAATAATTAAATAGAAGAAATTCATAATCATCCGGTTAGGATCAATCTAAACCAGCTCATAATGTATAATTCAGCATGCCAACTATTAAACAACTTATTAGAAACCCAAGACAGCCAATCAGAAACGTCACGAAATCCCCCGCTCTGGGAGGATGCCCTCAGCGCCGAGGAACATGTACAAGGGTGTATGTGCGACTCGTTTAAATCTGGGCTGAGACAAAGCAAAAGAAAGAAAGAAAACCAAATTTCCAGTATCAATGATCAGTACCGGTGAATCGGATAGAATGGAAGAACTCCATTAACTATCTAAAAAAGATAGATCTATCATATCTTTCTATTGTGTATGAAATTTATGGTTTCAATTGGTGCAAATTCAATCATCTCAATTTACAATTTAAGATGAGAAAGAATTCCCTATTGGTAACAAATAGTTATCCATTAAGCGGGGGAAATCCTATTTTAAAAGCAGAAAGATTATGTTTCCTAGAAGAACGGACTAACAGGGTCAACTATCCAACCAATCTTCATAATTAAATACCGTTACTGTATAAGGTATATCTTGTTATGAAAGACCTATTACTGGAAAATTCATGGGTAGAGCCAAAGATTGGTAACTGTACAAGTTACCAATAGCATTGATTAAATGAAGGAAGGGGCTCCGGTGTATAGAGAAGACCTCACCGTTTAAGAAGTAACCATAGAGACGATGGAACCCACAATTTCTTTATCTTATTTCTATTTTTATTTTCCAATGCCTATGCCTATAAAAAAGGAAAAAGGCGTGGTAGGGAAGGTTATAGTAGCAAAAGTCATTGGAATTTTGATTTTATAAATTGGAAGAATCCGTTTTGTTATTAATATACTAGGAAATACTAGGAAAGGGGAAAAGAATAACTGAAAGAAGGGAAATCAATTAGTTATTCATCAAAGTTTCATTTACTCAATGGCCAGAATTAGACGAGGATATATAGCTCGGAGACGTAGAACAAAGATGCGTTTATTTGCATCAAGTTTTCGCGGGGCTCATTCAAGACTTACGCGAACAATTATTCAAAAAAAAATAAGAGCTTTGGTTTCGGCGCATCGTGATAGAGATAGAAAAAAAAGGGATTTTCGTCGTTTGTGGATTACTCGAATAAATGCAGTAATTCGCGGGCGGGGGGTATCCCATATTTATAGTAGATTAATACACAATCTGTATAAGGGGCAGTTGCTTCTTAATCGTAAAATACTTGCACAAATAGCTATATCAAATAGGAATTGTCTTTATATGATTTCCAATGAGATCATAAAAAAAGGGGATTGGAGGGAATCTGCCAAACTGTTTTAAATGGAATTTTCTGGAGAATGAACTCCGGGAAGGTAGAGTAGAAATTAGTATAATAAAATCGGATAATATTATAAAGTCGTCAAAATGAGCGAACACGCTCGATAAAAAATTTTATTCTTTTCCCCCGATTCTTTTTTTTTCTTACGACACGACAGATTCTCGTCTCAGATTTTTTGAACAAAACGTCCATCTGCGTTTGAGTTCGGATTAGAATTTTGATTCAATTGAAAAGTCAGACTTTTTCTTTCTGTTCCTAAAACCAGTAGTTCTAGCGGTTAACCCCCTTCTTTCAAATTGTTTCTCATTATTAAGAAAAGGTAACGAAGATAAAATACGAGCTTGTTTTATAGCAATAGTAATTAATCGTTGTTCTTTTAAGGTTAATCTATTCACCCGTCTAGATAATATTTTTCCTTGTTCACTAATAAATCGACTAATTAAACTCATGTTTCTATAATCAATTCGATCCCCCGATTGGATCGGGGGCAAACGCCTACGAAAAGATCGCTTGGATTTCAGAAAGAGTCGCTTGGATTTATCCATAATTTGTTTATTCCTTATCCCTAAAAATATTATTTCGATCAAATCAAAAACAAAAGAATAAATTAATAGGATTTGGGTTGTCTATATTTATTTAGTTGTTTCTACTATATTTATATTTATTTAGTTGTTTCTATTTAAATATATGAAATAATATATTTATATATATCTAATATCTAATTTTTTTCATGTTCCTTGAAAGGGTAACACCCAAGCACTCGGTTCGATCTATATCTATTTCTTTATTTCCCCATGAATTGTATGTTTGAAACAATAGGGACAGAATTTTCTCAATTCCAATCGACTAGGTGTATTGTGTCGATTCTTTTGAGTAATATATCTGGAAATACCCGTTGATTCCTTATTAGCACCGTTTCCAACACAACTGGTACATTCCAAAATAACCCTTACTCGAACATCTTTACCCTTGGCCATGAACCTCCTTTGGGGTTTTTGATTCACCCAGCTTTTTCTATTTTCCGACCCAAAGCAAATAAGAAGAAAGAAAAAGGAACGAAAAAATAGAAGTTGCGAACAACTCAAAATCAAATTATGAAATAAAGGTTTTGTTGCAATTAATATAGTAAAGAATAAGGAATACAACAATTTCTAAATGTATTTCTAATCGCTATACAGTATTTCATTTAAGTATCTTGTATTGTATGATACTCTTAGTCTAGCCACATTTGCATTTTCATTTTGTTTTATTTTCACTCTATTATTAATTTGATTCTTAATTTAATTGAAGTCTGAACCCGAATTTCGCTGAGGTTGAATCCACTTTTTTCTTTCTCTTTCCTCCCTTGTTCTATCTATCTAATAAAAAAAAGAAAGGAGGGAACAGCGAGATTAGTCACAAATATTTGATTCTATCTCTAATCTTCTTCACCCCTTTCCATATCAATAACTAGAATGAAAAAAAAGGAAATGTCAACGCATCTGGGAAGAAACGATTGATTTCTATCAATAAACCTGCTAAAGACCCGAACCAGAGAGTACTTAGTACCGGTGCCACGGAAAGATATGTTTTTAGATCTCGCATTGAGAATCCTCCTTCTTTTTTTGCATTCCAATATGGAATACAATATGGTAAGAAATGTATATGTAGTTAAAGACCCCTTGTATTTGTGTGTGGAATCCCTAATTCAAATTGACATGTGCAATGATTAGGTAGATAAGATTTGCTTTTTTTTTAAGCAGAAGAAGGGGCCCCTTTCCGCCTGAGAATCCCCGAGAAAAAATATTCATTTATTATTATATGTTATATATGTTATATGGTACGAGACCAAAAAAAAAAGAAATGGCAAGATCCATTTTGCATATAAATGAAGGAAATTAAATAAGGATGTGGAAAACAAAACGGGTATTTTCTACAATGATACTGTAGGCCAATTGAAAGGGATGTAGCGCAGCTTGGTAGCGCGTTTGTTTTGGGTACAAAATGTCACGGGTTCAAATCCTGTCATCCCTACCTATTACTGCTCCTCTGAGCAGTAACCGGAGATCTATTTTAGAGCGATTCAATTCGGACATACATAATCTTTAATTTTATGATAGTATACATATGCAAGAAGTATTTATTGGGGTTGAAGTATTTTTTTATATTTTCATTTTATAGATATATAAAAAAGAAGAATCCCCTTCTTTACAGTCTTTTCCGTTGTGATAAGAAAGCGCTCTTAGTTCAGTTCGGTAGAACGTGGGTCTCCAAAACCCAATGTCGTAGGTTCAAATCCTACAGAGCGTGATTCCGCTCTTGTCTTGTGTTAGATCGAAAATTAGACTGAAATGAAATACAGAAATCTGAATTTGACTTTTGACCTTGACCTCTCCCTTTCTTTAATTTAATTCAGGGGAGGTCACAATTAAAAAAAGAAATGTGAATTAATCAAAGGTCCAACTAATCACCGCGTCTGTATTGTAAATATGCAGTTACGAATAATCCCGCCAAAGTAATAGGAATTAGACCTAAAACAATTCCAAATAGAAAAAGTTCAATCATTTCAATTTAATTTATTTGAAAGGGGAAAAAGAGAGGTAATATCTATCCCGAAATATTAATATTAATTATTAATCCGTATTGCCCAGGAATCTCAATTCCCAATAATTGGGAATTAACACGTTAAGGAACTAGAGAATATATGGAATACCCCAGAAGGATTTCTTTTTATGAATTATTCATTCAATTAATTTCAAATGAGTCCTATCTTACTCAGACCAATAAATAGAGCCGAGGTTATAGTTAAAGCCGCTAGTAGAAAACCGAAATAACTAGTTATAGTAGGCATGAAGGAGCTAAAGGAAATCCGTTCTTTTTATACATATGTTTAGAAAGCGCTTTCCTAAGTTTCCACTTTTGAAAGATACGAGGATAAGCAAAAATACTATACCAATTGAAAGACTAAGTTCAATTGAAAGTTTTTTATTCATCCATTATTCTAGAAGGTACTAACAAAAATAGAGTAGCAAGGATAGAAAAAAAAAATTCATCACCCTTGATATCGACTCGACACCCCCCAC